TAACTTATCCTTTATTAATGAGAGGTGAACCTTATAATTATGGAGAAAACGAAGAGAAAGCCGAACCAATATACAGAAGTAGCCGCTTCAGGCCAACATATATGTATTTCTGCTCACAAAGCGCGAAGAGTAATTGATCAAATTCGTGGGCGTTCCTATGAAGAAACGCTTATGATACTAGAACTAATGCCTTATCGAGCATGTTATGCCATTTTAAAATTGGTTTATTCTGCAGCAGCAAATGCTAATCACAATAAGGGTTTCAAGGAAACAAGTTTAATCATTAGTAAAGCTGAAGTCAACGAGGGTACGACTGTAAAAAAACTAAAACCCCGAGCTCGAGGGCGGGGTTATCCGATAAGAAGATCCACCTGTCATATAACTATTGTATTGAAAGATATATCTGTAGATGAACAACTAGAAATAGATAAAAGGAAAAGCTATAAATTGGAGCTGAGGAATATTTAAAGAAAGAATATTCTAGTCTAGTTTAGAAAAACTACAAATACGCTATATTATGTTATGCTTAAAAAAACCCGAATGGATAAAAAAAAAACACACACGGATATGACGTTTCACGATATATATAGTAGTGGGGGACTATGGGACAAAAAATAAATCCACTTGGTTTCAGACTTGGTGCAACCCAAAGTCATCATTCTCTTTGGTTTGCACAACCCAAAAATTATTCCGAGGATCTACAAGAAGATCAAAAAATACGAGATTGTATCAAAAATTATGTACAAAAAAATCTTAAAATATCCTCTAATGTCGAGGGAATTGCCCGTATAGAGATTCAAAAAAGAATCGATTTGATTCAGGTCATAATCTATATGGGATTCCCCAAGTTATTAATAGAAGATAGGACTAGAAAAATAGAAGAATTACAGTTAATTGTACAAAAAGAACTCAATTGTGTAAACCGAAAACTCAACATTGCTATTACAAGAATTGTAAACCCTTACGGACACCCTAATATTCTTGCAGAATTTATAGCCGGACAATTAAAGAATAGAGTTTCATTTCGCAAAGCAATGAAAAAAGCTATTGAATTAACTGAACAGGCAGGTACAAAAGGGATTCAAGTACAAATTGCAGGGCGTATCGACGGAAAAGAAATTGCACGTGTCGAATGGATCAGAGAAGGTAGGGTTCCTCTCCAAACCATTCGAGCCAAAATAGATTATTGTTCCTACGCAGTTCGAACTATCTATGGGGTTTTAGGTATCAAAATTTGGATATTTGTAGACGAGGAATAATAAGCATTTTCTTGATTTGTATTTGGTTCTATTTAGTGATAAAAAAAAAATGAACAATTCTATAAGGTTGAATAAAAAGTATATTAATCCTTTGATATAATTGCTATGCTTAGTGTGTGACTCGTCAGTTTTTTTAGGATTAGGATTCAAAAAAATGGAACAACCCATAATACGAACTAATAACTATAGAACTAATAACCAACTCATCGCTTCGCATTATCTGGATATAAAGAAAGAACCAGTCAAAATATGATATATAAGTCATATCGTTGTAGCAACTGAAATCTTTTTGCATAAACAAAAAATAAAAGTATACAGATAAATGGAAAGGCGAGAGAAAGATAGAAAAAGAATATCAACGATATATGATTCCAATATGTACGGTCTATGAGTCATCTCATAAAAGGGAATGTAATAAAGCATCAATACTGAATTGATCCATAATTAGACAAATACGTGGATCGAACCAAAAATAAAGAGCCCCGAGTCAATAAAGACTGAGAGGGTTGACTCAAAAACACATTGGCTCCGTTGTAAAATTCAGACCTAATCATTACTCGAGAGGTGGTGGGAACGACAGAACCTGTGAATGCATAAGATTCTATTGAAAACGAATCCTAATGATTCATTGGGCAGGATGGCGGAACGAACCAGAAACAAATTCATTTTTTTTTTGAAAGGTCATGTCATAGACTAATCTTACAACTGAATGTTGAAAGAGTAAATATTCGCCCGCGAATTTATTTTTTTGAAATTTGAGTCAATTCGATAGGATAATAAAAAGCAAAATAAACTAAAGATTCATTATAACGTTATACCCAATAACTAAACGACATTATCGAAAAATAGAATACGTGTTTAATTATATATTAATTCTATATCAAAATATATTAATTCTATATCAAAAGATAAAAATTCTATTATCTTTTAAATGAAATTTCAAAGAATCCCCCGATTCAGTATATTTTTCACCACGTATATTATTTTAAAATCGTTTAATTCGCGAGGAGCTGGATGAGAAGAAACTCTCATGTCCGGTTCTGTAGTAGAGATGGGTGGAATTGATAAACAACCATCAACTATAACCCCAAAAGAACCAGATTCCGTAAACAACATAGAGGAAGAATGAAAGGAATATCTTATCGAGGTAATCGTATTTGCTTTGGTAGATATGCTCTTCAAGCGCTTGAACCCGCTTGGATCACATCTCGACAAATAGAAGCGGGGCGGAGAGCAATGACACGAAATGCACGCCGTGGTGGAAAAATATGGGTACGTATATTTCCAGACAAACCCGTTACAGTAAGACCTACAGAAACACGTATGGGTTCGGGGAAAGGATCTCCCGAATATTGGGTAGCTGTTGTTAAACCCGGCAGAATACTTTATGAAATGAGCGGAGTAGCAGAAAATATAGCCAGAAGGGCTATTTCAATAGCGGCATCCAAAATGCCGATACGAACCCAATTCATTCTTTCGGTATAGGATAGGAAGAACCAAAGGAAATACTTTTTTGTATAAAAAAACAATTGCAGGTTTCTTGTTTTGTTTTGAACAAACAATATTTCTTTTTTTTTATTTCACCCTTTACATTGAAAAAGACAAAAAAAAAAAAAACGATATGATTCAACCTCAAACCCATTTGAATGTAGCGGATAACAGCGGGGCCCGAAAATTGATGTGTATTCGAATCATAGGAGCTAGTAATCGACGATATGCTCATATTGGTGACGTTATTGTTGCTGTAATCAAAGAAGCAGTACCAAATACACCTCTAGAAAGATCGGAAGTGATCCGAGCTGTAATTGTACGTACTTGTAAAGAACTCAAACGCGACAACGGTATGATAATACGATATGATGACAATGCTGCAGTTGTTATTGATCAAGAAGGAAATCCAAAAGGAACCCGAATTTTTGGCGCAATCCCTCGGGAATTAAGACAGTTAAATTTCACTAAAATCGTTTCATTAGCACCTGAAGTATTATAAGGGAAGACCGTGATGTAGTTTATAGTATTTGAATGAAATAGATTAATTTAATTTAGTAGATTGTTTCTATATCACGTATATACCTTTAAAAATTCATAAATATTTTTGAATTCAAAAAAAAAAGAAAAAGAGCATGTTGATTATATCAAAATTCGGGGGCAACTATAATCTTAGTTTATCATGAGTAAAGACACTATTGCTGACATAATAACCTCTATACGAAATGCTGACATGAATGAAAAAAGAACAGTTCGAATACCATCTACTTACATCACTGAAAATATTGTTAAAATCCTTTTACGAGAAGGTTTTATTGAAAACGTGAGAAAACATCAAGAAAGTAATAAAAATTTTTTAGTTTTAACCCTACGACATAGGAGAAATAGGAAAGGAGCGTATAGAACGGTTTTAAATTTAAAACGGATCAGCCGGCCTGGCCTACGAATCTATTCTAACTATCAACGAATTCCGAGAATTTTAGGCGGAATGGGGATTGTAATTCTTTCTACTTCTCGAGGTATAATGACAGACCGAGAGGCTCGAATAGAAGGAATCGGCGGAGAAATTTTGTGTTATATATGGTAATCTTTCTGATAGCCGAATAATATGCGGAACTTGCCTATTTTTTTTTTTCAAAAAAAAAAAGGTAAAGGGTAGGTTTCTAACACTATGCCTCTTAGATTCGTTGATACTTCAAGGCCTTTTCTCTGGAATGAAAGAAAAAAAAGATTCGCGAGATTTTAATTACTGAACTACGTCCCAACGGTATGTATGTTTCGAGTTCGTTTAGATAATGAAAATAGGATTCTGGGTTTTGCTTCGGGAAGGGTTCAACGTAATTTTATACGTATACTACCAGTAAATAGAATCCAAATTGTGGTAAGTTCTTATGATTCAACTAAAGGGCATATAATTTGTATACTCTTTTGTATACTCTAAAGTAAAGACTCACATAATCATAATTTGGTGGTTTTTTCAATTTCAACATTCTTTCGTGGGGATACAATTCGAAGTTCAAGATTTTAAGAAATTTATTTTCTTCCAATTAAGTAGATTCAGAATTAAGAAAAGGGGTGACAAATATGAAAATAAGGGCCTCTGTTCGTAAAATTTGTGAAAAATGTAGATTGATCCGTAGGCGGGGACGGATTATAGTAATTTGTTCCAACCCGAGACATAAACAAAGACAAGGATAATCCTTCTAAAACAAAAAGGACTTCCGAAATCTAAAGGACCTGATGTACAAAAAAATAAGTAAAAAACCAAGATACGTTTTGACATGAAATGGATATATCCATATATCTCTTACTTTTATTTACGAGATGATAAAATATGGCAAAACTTATACCAAAAGTTGGTTCGCGTAGAAATAGACGTATTGGTTTACGTAAGAATGTGCGTAGAATACCAAAGGGAGTTATTCATGTTCAAGCAAGTTTCAACAATACCATTGTGACTGTTACAGATGTACGAGGTCGAGTAATTTCTTGGTCCTCCGCCGGTACTTGTGGATTCAAGGGTACAAGAAGAGGGACACCATTTGCTGCCCAAACCGCAGCGGGAAATGCTATTCGGACAGTGGTGGATCAAGGTATGCAACGAGCAGAAGTCATGATAAAGGGCCCGGGTCTCGGGAGAGATGCGGCATTAAGAGCTATTCGTAGAAGTGGCATATTATTAAGTTTCATACGGGATGTAACCCCTATGCCACATAATGGCTGTAGGCCCCCCAAAAAAAGACGTGTGTAAAC